GCTCCTCTACGTAATTCTTCTGAATTTCGAATAGTACTCAAGATCCTCTGTTTTCGCTTATCTAATAAATCATTTAATGAAAGTAGATTATATTTCCATTCATTTCACAACTATAATATCTCTTCCCGAACCAAACATGAATCTTTCGATTCATTTGGCTCTCACGCTCAATTGTTTCTTTTATCTTTTCTTTGATTGATGGGCATTCCCATATCTTTGAATGGAATGAGCCTATCCTCTCTTTTCTGTTCGTATTCAAAGCTATCGAAACTGATCTAACATCAGAATCTTAGGAGGACTCTTCAGACCAGACAAAAAATAAAAAATTGTCAGCAAAGTTGTTTCTTTCTTTTTTTCTTTATTTAGAACTTATTCCTTTCAAAAAAAAAATATTTTAAAGAAAAAAGAATTCTATTATACTATTAGAATAGAAATAGAATTGAATATAATTCTGAACTTCATTACTTCATTCTCATTATTATTAGAATGAGATTTTGATTTTCTTCATCCAAAAAATTCTCTTTTTTATACAAATATCTTATATAAATACAATACATAGGTCGTCGATTCGGCAGTAGAGGGGGGAAGATACCCATTTTTACAGTTAATGGTTCAAATAATTTTATCCATATGAGTGTTCTACATCGAATAAATTCCCAATTATTCCTTTTTTATTTTTCTCATTTTTAAACCTTTTTGGTACTAACCTAGCGGTAGAAAGAGTACCATGCTATGCTGTGCCTGGACTTCAAACAATTGATCTTTAACCATGTAAAAGACCTCAACATTATTGGTTGATAGAGAAGAGAATCAAAGTTCATTTACCAATTAGTCACGAAATGCTATGGTTCTTACATATGATTTCTGAATGAAATCCAATTCAGAAGTAATTCGTCGAGATTGTGCACCCTTTGTTCCTAGTTCTGCTATAAAAAAGAATAAATAAATAGAAAGAAAGTGCAGTCGGTGAAATCCAACCTATTCTTGAAATAAACAACTCGCACACACTCCCTTTCCAAAAAAAATCAATACACCCAGCACTACGCTTAGATTTATTGGATTTGTTGCTAAAATATCGGTATTAAACTCGAAACTCCCAGCGGATGACCAGTGCCCCACGGAAACAAAAGAATCAATTAGATTTTTCATATGCTCTCCCTTTATAGATAGGACTAACAAAGAACAGAGTTCTTTTTGTATCACTCCGCTTATTATTCTTAATGGAATTTGAGAATTCTCAAATTTCTTAGTTATGGTTATGTTTTTCTTCTAAGATGAAATGAAACATTAAACAAAAGGATTTGCAAATAAAAGAGCTAATGCCACGACCAGTCCATAAATTGTTAAAGCTTCCATAAAAGCCAGACTAAGCAATAAAGTACCTCGTATTTTACCCTCTGCTTCTGGTTGTCTCGCAATACCTTCTACGGCTTGGCCCGCAGCAGTACCTTGACCAACCCCAGGTCCGATAGAAGCAAGCCCTACAGCCAATCCAGCAGCAATAACGGAAGCAGCAGAAATAAGTGGATTCATGGTAAGCTCCTCGCACCAAAAAAAGAAATGGTTAATGATACAACCAACCAATTAATTTAATCTACTTCTTTTTCTACTTCTACTTTTACTATTTACTTTACTACACTTATTTTTTATTTTTTGATCTTTATCACTAAAATCTATCGGGTCGAAGTAGCTAAAAGCTCCAAATGGAATTCATAATATTACTGAATTGTCAGAACTACTTCGATATACCGTTTTTCCTTTCTACCTTATGTAATAGATATGTATACGGTTTTAGTCATTGCGTTTCCTTGTTTATAAAATATTCTATTCTTTCTCTTTCATTCAAAATTCACAATAACAGACAAAATAGAAAAAGGACTGATATGGGAATCCATCTAAATGCAGTGGGCTAGAAAAAAAGAGATAGGGGTAATTGCTATTTAACTAGTAAATAACATATACTTTTCTTCTTCCATAACGTAAATCACCTGCACTTTTTCTTCTATGAAATCGTATTCTGGAACCATTCTTCGAAACATACACAAGGATTGATACTCATAGGCATTACATATACATATATGTAGTAGGATCCCCAACCCTTCTTTCTATTCCAAATTCTGCAATATCATCTATCTTTCTTCATATATACATACATGTAGCTATTTGCATTTTCTTATCCAACCCAGTAGTGGATTATATTGAACCCCCGCATTGCTTGAATTGGGATAAGCTTCAAAAAAGACTATTTCGAAAGTTAGTCAATGATGACCCTCCATGGATTCACCTATATAAGCCGCAGCCAAAGTTGCAAAAATAAGAGCTTGAATACCACTTGTAAATAATCCAAGAAACATGACAGGTATAGGAACTACTGAAGGCACTAAAGAAACAAGAACAACAACCACTAATTCATCAGCCAATATATTCCCGAAAAGTCGAAAACTAAGAGATAAAGGTTTTGTGAAATCTTCTAGAATATTAATTGGTAAAAGTATTGGAGTTGGTTGAATGTATTTCCCGAAATATCCCAATCCTTTTTTGCTAAGACCCGCATAGAAATATGCCACTGACGTAGGTAAAGCTAAAGCAACAGTAGTATTTATATCATTCGTGGGCGCAGCTAACTCTCCTTGAGGTAACTTTATGATTTTCCAAGGTAAAAGAGCACCTGACCAGTTAGAAACAAAAATAAATAGGAACATCGTTCCTATAAATGGAACCCAAGGACCATACCCCTCTCCAATCTGAGTTTTGCTCAAGTCTTGAATAAATTCAAGGACATATTCGAAGAAATTCTGACCGTCGGTCGGAATGGTTTGTGGATTCCGAACAGCTATGATGACTGAACCTAATAAGATAGCAATTACAACCCAAGAAGTGATAAGTACTTGGGCATGAATTTGTAAACCTCCTATTTGCCAATATAAATGTTGGCCTACTTCTACACCTGATATATCGTATAACCCTTTGAGTGTTTGAATGGAACATGGTATAACATTCATATTGTCCTCTAAAAGATTCAAAAAAGTAATTATTTTGATTCAACCATCTCTTTCTCAATTCATCTATGTTCATTCATGAATTTAAGTTATGAATCGTATATTTCGGAAATCACATAAAAAAGAATACCAATCATTTTATGTTTTAAATCTGAAATATTATTCAATATTCAAAACATAGTTCAAACTCCAAAAGATGCAAACCAAAATAGTAACAATCAAAGAGAGTTCACCAAAAACAAACTAATCTTCTTCTTTCTTCTTCTTAATGATAAGATTAATGATAAGATAATCAACCATTTTTTAGATAACTAGAACGGCCCTCACAAATTGCAGATACTAATTTGGTAAGAATCAATCGAATTGAAGCTATAGCATCATCGTTGGCCGGAATAGAAATATCTGCAAGATCTGGGTCACAATTTGTATCGATTAAACAAATCGTCGGAATACCCAAAATGACACATTCTCGAAGAACCGTATATTCTTCTTGCTGATCAACGATAATTACAATATCGGGCAATCCCGTCATATATTTGATCCCACCCAGATATGTTTGCAAGGTAGATAACTTTCTCTTCAACATTGCTGCATCTCCTTTGGAGAGACGATTGAGTTTCCCCATCTTTTGTTCTGCTCTTAAGTCCCTGAACTTCTGAAGTCTTGTTTCTGTAGTAGACCAATTCGTTAACATACCACCAAGCCATTTTTTATTAACATAATGACATCGAGCCCTTATTGCTGCTGATGCTACTAAATCCGCTGCTTTCTTTTTGGTGCCAACGATTAAGAATTTTTTTCCCCTACTTGCTGCATCAAAAACTAAATCGCAGGCTTCTGATAAAAAACGAGCAGTTATAGTAAGATTTGTAATATGAATACCTTTACGCTTTGCAGAGATGTAAGGAGCCATTCTAGGATTCCATTTATTAGTACCATGACCAAAATGAACTCCTGCTTCCATCATTTCTTCCAAATTGATGTTCCAATATCGTCTTCCCATTTTCCCACACTTTCTCTTTTTCTTTTTCTTTTTTCAAAGAGATTCAGTACCTTGTGAAATAAATAATTGTTCCGACGGAACCTTCTACCAGGATTGACCATTAATCTACGACCCAAACCATGAATTTCATTCTTTCTTTTTTATTTCATTGATTGATTACGAAATCCATAATCGGACCAGAGAGTTAAAATAAAAAGAATGAACCTATTGTTAGGAATTAGTAAATTACATTACGTAAATGATTGGTCTGATGTCTCATGGAAAGTGTTTGGGGCACAAGAACAAAATAATTCTCTATGGTGTAACAAAATATCTCCCATTTCCAACTCGAATAGATTCTTCCTTTTGATCTTCAAATGAATGTTTTTGTCTTGCTTTGAACGATGTACTAATTTTTTGAATCCGGTACCAACCGGTATAACCCCCCCCAGAACAACGTTCTCTTTCAGGCCTTTCAACCAATCAATACGACCTCGTAGAGCAGCTTTTGCTAAAACTCGAGCAGTTTCTTGAAAACTCGCTTCGGATATGAAACTTTGAGTATTCAGAGATGACTTCGTTATTCCCAATAAGATTGCCCGATAAAAGATCGCTTCGTCCAAAACACGCCCTGCTCGCTCTGCTCGCAACAATCCAATAAATTCCCCAGGTAAAAAAACATTAGACATTCCATCTTCTGAAACCAAAACTCTTGATGTTACTTGACGTACAATAATCTCTATATGTCTATTATGGATCTGTACCCCCTGGGATCGATAAACCTTTTGGATCTTATTAACCAAAGAGATACGACTTTGGGCTATGGTTAGTTCAGCTCCAATAAAGAATCCCCAGGGGATCCCAAGAATCCTTCGGATACGGTCGTCCCAACCTTCAACTCTTCTTTCGAGGTTCATCGATATTGAATCAATTGAACGAACTTCTAAGATTTGTTCCACTTTTGGAAGACCTTGCGTTATGTCACCAGATCTCGATTTTTCATATATAAATGTAATTAATGTATCTCCTTCATAAAAGGTTTCCCCATAATGGCCATGGACAGTTGCTCCTGGAGTGACCAAATAGGGCTTAGCTGATCTTATAACTAAAGAGTCAACATGAACAATGAAAATTTGACCAGATTTTTTTATGCGTGATCCGTATTTCAATAGACATACATTTTCACAAAGGAATTGTCCAAGGCTAATTATTGTCCATGCCTCTTCACAAGAATCGTAATGGAGAAAACACCAATTCAAATGGAATGAATTCCAAATGATGTTACTGCATGGATCGGGATTATAAATACTACTATTTTCATCTAGGAAACAGTATTGAAATGGAAGTACTTGAAGCACTTGTAAAGTCTGTTGAAATTTTTCAAGTAAAAAATATTTCTTTAAAAAGACTTGATTATAAGTTCTTAAATAGTAAGATAAACGAAAATTTACTATTTTAGGCACAATAGTACCTAAAGGACCCAAAAAATCCCTAATTGGAGTCAGGGGATCCGATTCTTTTGTCGCATTATTATATCTCGAAGTATTGAAGGGGCCGATTCGAAAACAATTGGATGATGACAAAATTATGAAAGATTGGCATTCCTTATTTTGATTCAACAACGTACCAAGAGTTTCCTGATGTTGGGGAAATAATTGAATCTTCGCCTTGGAATCAAAAGGATTTATATCGGCACGATCTAATTCATTATTGGAAATCAATCCTGAACCTGCCGTATCATACCTTTTTTCGGTATACGAAATAGTGGATTTTACTAACTCAATTCGGATGAAATCACGAAGCAGATCATTTGTCCTTATTTCAACAAAAGAAGCATGAACCTCTTCTTCTATAGAACTCTTTTTTTCTTGTTCTTGGTCCCAAGTCAATACTAAGCAAGCCCGAACTAATTGAATACTTGTGTGAGAAATTCCTCGAATTGACTTGCCATTTCCATAAAGTATATAATTGACAATTCGAAGTTGTACATTATCCTTTTCCTGCAAGAGATCCTGAGAGAAAAGTGTTGCTAAATTTATCCCATCAGCTATTTCATATGTGACTACGGGCCGAACCAAAACAAAATACTTTTTTTTGGTAGGTGTAATTCGTTGGACATAGATCCAATTTTTCAATTCTTTTGATCCTTTAGAATTCTTTTTTTCCATTCCTGGTGGTATCAAAACGCCACTGTGCCTAGATATTTTATCCACCTCTCCAGAAAAATGAATATCTCCAGAAAAGATTTTCAGTTCCATACTTTTTTTTTTTCTCTCCACTCGGACTAATCCACCTACTCGACTTCTTGTATTCATATTTAAAGCAAGTCGTGTATCTACTCCAATGATACTATTGTTCCGGACCATTATGGGCGAAGATCCGGGTAAGATATGCACTTCCTCGGGAATGAAAAAAAAGCGATCTACTTTCATTTGCATTTGGTATTTCGGACTAAAATCTTTTGCTCCTCGATACTCAATAAAATCCTCTTTTTTTACGATTGAATCTACTTCGACAATCCCATATTTAGTAATTCCCGAGCTGCTTCTTCTGTATCGCGGATCATCAAAATAAGCAAGAATACTATTTCTACGTAAAATACCATTTATAGGTATCTTAATCGAAATACCAAAACAGGGTTTTAGTTTCTTTTCTTGTTCTTGATCATATTGTAAGGGAATCACGAATCTATTTCTTCGCTTTTTAGCCAAGGAATTCTCTTGCCGAATAGAAGTAGAAGGCTCTATGAGATTCCAATGACCCTTGGATATGATTCGATAAGGTTTTGAATAGTCAAGAATTTCCCTATCTTTTTTACCAAAGGTATCCAACAATTTATGTCTTACTTGATCATTAGTCAGTGAGAGATCAAAGATATATCTTTCTTCGAGAGAAAAAGAATTAGCATTCATTTGATCTTGATCCTTGTGGAGTGAAAAAGACACTATATTGGATCTGCATAGACCTCCTGCTAATATCCATAAATGACTTGTTTTTGGTAATAGATGAACATTACTATATGGATATTCGGGCGCATGATAGCCATCAGTACTCCAGTGCATTTCTCCTTCTGACTCAGAATAAATATGTTTTTGAACCCTTTCTTTAAAATGAAAAGTGGACGTTCCGGCACGAATCTCGGCAATCACTTGTTCTGATTCTACATATTGATCATTTTGAACTAAAATCAAACTTTTTGTTGGAATATTCACATTATGTAGAATATCTCGACTCTCAATAGTTACATACAAGTCTATAAAACATAGAAAAGCAGGATGTCCATGACGGGTACGTGTGGGATGAACCAAATCCTCATCAAATTTGATTTTTCCATTAGAGGGAGCTCGTACATGTTCGGCAGTACCACCTGTGAATACTCCGCCGGTATGAAAAGTTCTTAATGTTAGTTGAGTCCCCGGTTCCCCAATTGATTGACCCGCAATAATGCCTACGGCTTCTCCCAACTCGACCAGGTCACCATGAGTAGGACTCCGGCCATAACATAATTGACAGATCCAA